ATTGGAATATGAAATCCAACCCTGGAAATACAGGATCCCCATTTTTTTTACTACCCGAAGCTTTGATACATTTCGAAATCGAGAGATGTCCACCGGGGGAGGCTCTATCAGACAACAATTAGCCAATCTAGATTTACGAATTATTATAGATTCTTCATTGGTAGAATGGAAAGAATTGGAGGAAGAGGAACCCACAGGGAATGAATGGGAAGATCGGAAAGTTGGAAGAAGAAAAGATTTTTTGCTTAGACGCATGGAATTGGCTAAGCATTTTATTCGAACAAATATAGAACCAAAATGGATGGTTTTGTGTCTATTACCAGTTCTTCCTCCTGAGTTGAGACCAATCTATCATATAGATGAGGATAAACTAGTGACCTCGGATATTAATGAAATCTATAGAAGAATTATCTATCGGAATAATACTCTTACAGATCTATTAACAACAAGTATAGCTACGCCAGAAGAATTAATAATATCTCAGGAAAAATTGCTACAAGAAGCCGTGGATGCACTTCTTGATAATGGAATTTGTGGACAACCAATGAGGGATGATCATAATAGAGTTTACAAGTCGCTTTCAGATGTAATTGAAGGCAAAGAAGGAAGAGTTCGCGAGACTCTGCTTGGTAAACGGGTCGATTATTCAGGACGGTCAGTCATTGTCGTCGGCCCTTCACTTTCATTACATCGATGTGGATTGCCTCGGGAAATAGCAATAGAACTTTTCCAGGCATTTGTAATTCGCGACCTAATTAGAAAACATCTTGCTTCGAACATCGGAGTTGCTAAGAGTCAAATTCGGAAAAAAAAACCGATTGTATGGGAAATACTTCAGGAAATTCTGGATGACCATCCTGTATTGTTGAATAGAGCGCCTACTCTGCATAGATTAGGCATACAGGCATTCCTCCCTATTTTAGTGGAGGGGCGTGCTATTTGTTTACATCCATTAGTTTGTAAGGGCTTCAATGCAGACTTTGACGGGGATCAAATGGCTGTTCATGTGCCTTTATCTTTGGAAGCTCAAGCAGAGGCACGTTTACTTATGTTTTCTCATATGAATCTTTTGTCTCCAACTATTGGAGATCCCATTTCTGCACCAACTCAAGATATGCTTAGTGGACTCTATGTCTTAACGAGTGGAAATCGTCGGGGTATTTGTGTAAATAGGTATAATCCATGTAATCGCAGAAACTATCAAAATGAAGATAATAAGTATACAAAAATAAAAGAACCCTTTTTTTGTAATGCCTATGATGCAATTGGAGCTTATCGGCAAAAACGAATCAATTTAGGTAGTCCTTTGTGGCTGCGGTGGCGACTAGATCAACGCGTTATTGCTGCAAGAGAAACTCCCATCGAAATTCACTATGAATCTTTGGGGACCTATTATGAGATTTATGGACACTATCTAATAGTAAGAAGTATAAAAAAAGAAATTCTTTATATATATATTCGAACCACTCTTGGTCATATTTCTCTTTATCGAGAAATAGAAGAAGCCATACAAGGGTTTTGGCAGGGCTGTTGTAATTCTATGCTACCAGCGGGAATTCGAGTCTCACCGGGTTAACTAGGACTAGAATTGCGGAATTTCTACGTGAATCAAGATCTATAAAAGGAAGTTTTCCAATCACTGACTCAAACCCATTGTCAAATTCTACTCAGCGCAATATGGAGGTACTGATGGCAGAACGACCCACTCAGGTCTTTCACAATAAAGTGATAGACGGAACTGCCATGAAACGACTTATTAGTCGATTTATTGATCACTATGGAATAGGATATACATCACATATCCTGGATCAAGTAAAGACTCTGGGTTTCCGACAAGCTACCGCCGCATCCATTTCATTAGGAATTGATGATCTTTTAACAATACCTTCTAAAAGATGGCTAGTTCAAGACGCTGAACAACAAAGTTTTATTTTGGAAAAACACCATCATTATGGGAATGTACACGCGGTAGAAAAATTACGTCAATCGATCGAGATCTGGTATGCCACAAGTGAATATTTGCGACAAGAAATGAATCCTAATTTTCGGATGACCGATCCTTTTAATCCAGTGCATATAATGTCTTTTTCGGGAGCCAGAGGAAATGCCTCTCAGGTACATCAATTAGTAGGTATGAGAGGATTAATGTCGGATCCCCAAGGACAAATGATTGATTTACCCATTCAAAGCAATTTACGTGAAGGACTCTCTTTAACAGAATATATTATTTCTTGCTACGGAGCCCGTAAAGGAGTTGTGGATACCGCTATTCGAACATCAGATGCAGGATATCTCACGCGCAGACTTGTTGAAGTAGTTCAACACATTGTTGTACGTCGAACAGATTGTGGCACCGTCCGAGGTATTTCTGTAAGTCCTCGAAATGGAATGATGGCGGACAGGATTTTTATCCAAACATTAATTGGGCGTGTATTAGCAGATCATATATATATAGGTTCGCGATGCATTGCTACTAGAAATCAAGATATTGGGGTTGGGCTTGTCAATAGATTCATAACTTTTAGAGCACAACCCATCTCTATTCGAACCCCCTTTACTTGTAGGAGTACATCTTGGATTTGTCAATTATGTTATGGCCGGAGTCCAGCTCATGATGACCTGGTCGAATTGGGAGAAGCTGTAGGTATTATTGCAGGTCAATCGATTGGAGAACCGGGCACTCAATTAACATTAAGAACTTTTCATACCGGCGGGGTATTCACAGGGGGTACTGCAGAACACGTGCGAGCCCCTTCTAATGGAAAAATAAAATTCAATGAGGATTTGGTTCATCCGACACGTACACGTCATGGACATCCTGCTTTTCTATGTTCTAGAGACTTGTATGTAACTATTGAGAGTGAAGATATTATACACAATGTGTGTATTCCGCCCAAAAGTTTTCTCTTAGTTCAAAACGATCAATATGTAGAATCAGAACAAATCATTGCTGAGATTCGCGCGAGAACATCCACTTTGAATTTGAAAGAGAAGGTTCGAAAACATATTTATTCTGACTCAGAAGGTGAAATGCACTGGAATACCGATGTGTACCATGCACCTGAATTCACATATGGTAATATTCATCTCTTACCAAAAACAAGTCATTTATGGATATTATTAGGGGAGCCCTGGAAATCCAGTCTAGGCCCCTGTTCGATCCACAAGGATCAAGATCAAATGAACGCTTATTCTCTTTCTGTTAAGCGAAGATATATTTCTAACCCCTCAGTAACTAATAATCAAGTGAGACACAAATTTTTTAGTTCGTATTTTTCTGGTAAAAATCAAAAAGGAGATAGGATTCCTGATTATTCAGAACTTAATCGAATGACATGTATTGGTCGTTGTAATCTTAGATATCCGGCCATTCTCGAGGGGAATTCTTATTTATTGGCAAAGAGGCGAAGAAATAGAGTCATCATCCCACTCGAATCAATTCAAGAAGGCGAGAACCAACTAATACCTTCTTCAGGTATCTCAATTGAAATCCCCAGAAATGGTATTCTCCGTAGAAATAGTATTCTTGCTTATTTCGATGATCCTCGCTATATCAGAAAGAGCTCGGGACTTACTAAATATGAGACCAGAGAACTGAATTCAATCGTCAACGAAGAGGATTTGATTGAGTATCGAGGAGTCAAGGTATTTTGGCCAAAATACCAAAAGGAAGTCAATCCTTTTTTTTTTATTCCCGTGGAAGTCCACATTTTGTCCGAATCTTCTTCCATAATGGTACGGCACAATAGTATTATTGGGGTAGATACACAAATCACTTTAAATAGAAGAAGTCGGGTAGGCGGATTGGTCCGAGTGAAGAAAAAAGCAGAAAAAATTAAACTGATAATATTTTCTGGAGATATCCATTTTCCTGGAAAGACAAATAAGGCATTCCGATTGATACCACCAGGAGGGGGAAAACAAAATTCCAAAGAATACAAAAAATTAAAAAATTGGCTATATATCCAACGAATGAAACTTTCCAGGTATGAAAAAAAATATTTTGTTTTGGTTCAACCCGTAGTCCCATATAAAAAAACGGATGGTATAAATTTAGGAAGACTTTTCCCGCCGGATCTCTTGCAGGAAAGTGATAATCTACAACTTCGAGTTGTCAATTATATCCTTTATTACGACCCAATTCTTGAAATTTGGGACACAAGTATTCAATTAGTTCGGACTTGTTTAGTGTTGAATTGGGACCAAGACAAAAAGATTGAAAAGGCCTGTGCTTCCTTTGTTGAAATAAGGACAAATGGTTTGATTAGAGATTTTCTAAGAATCGACTTAGCAAAGTCACCTATTTCGTATACCGGAAAAAGGAACGATCTATCGGGTTCAGGATTGATCTCTGAGAATGGATCAGATCGCGCTAATGTCAATCCATTTTCTTCCATTTATTCCTATTCCAAGGCAAGGATTCAAGAATCCCTTAATCCAAATCAAGGAACTATTCATACGTTATTGAATCGAAATAAGGAATCTCAGTCTTTGATAATTTTGTCATCATCCAATTGTTCTCGAATAGGCCCATTCAACGATGTAAAATCTCCCAATATTATAAAAGAATTAATCAAAAAAGACCCCCTAATTCCAATTAGGAATTTGTTGGGCCCCTTAGGAACAGGCTTTCCAATTTCTAATTTTGATTTATTTTCCCATTTAATAACCCATAATCAGATCTTGGTAACTAACTATTTCCAACTTGATAATTTAAAACAGATTTTTCAAATACTTAAATATTATTTACTGGATGAAAATGGTAAAATTTATAATCCCTATTCCTGCAGTAACATCATTTTGAATCCATTAAATTTGAATTGGTATTTTCTCCATTACAATTATTGTGAAGAGACATCTACAATCGTTAGTCTTGGGCAGTTTCTTTGTGAAAATGTATGTATAGCCAAAAAAGGACCACATTTAAAATCGGGTCAAGTTCTAATTCTTCAAGTTGATTCTGTGGTAATACGATCGGCTAAGCCTTATTTGGCTACTCC